TAGCAAAGCCTTGGGTAAAAATAGTACTTGGCGCGGTTATTGTGCTTAAATAATTTTTATGTTTTTTAAAATACGGAACCATATGAATAACGGAGAAACTCCATGAAAGAAAAATTAATGATTCATATAAATCACTTAACGGGAAATGTCCCGCATAAATCCAACGAGTGACTAATAAGCCTGTTATACAGAAAAAAGTAGCTATCATGCCTTTTTCTGACGAATCATATAGTCCTACGATTTCATCGACCGATAAGCTTATCAAAAAAATAGTAATTACTATTGAAATGATCGAAAAGGATATATGAGTTAATATATGTTCTAAGGTGGAAAATATCATAAATTTATTTTTATTAAAATGAAAAAGTGGGGTAAACCAATTCTACGGAATTGAAATCAGGAATTGAATTTATTATAGGACTTATTCCATTTGTTTTAGAAGATGCCATGCCGCCACTCGGACTCGAACCGAGATGCTCTAGCACTGCTTCCTAAGAGCAGCGTGTCTACCGATTTCACCATAGCGGCGTACTCGAAATAATAATAATCTATTATTATTTAATCGTCGAGATTGAAGGAGTCAATTCAATATTTTTTTTTCATTTTCATTCAAAGTGATGAGAAAAAACTCGTTTCGTTTCAATATGGATTGAAGCGTTCCCCATAAAAATATTTATTATCATTTCATTTTTTTATTTTAAAATTCATTTCTCATTTATCTGATTTTAGAAATCGAAGATGCACTTTTTTTATCAATGAACAAAAAAAGTCTTTTTATGGATCACAGTACAGTGTGACATTCAAAATTTTTTTATTTAACTATTTGTAGAGCTTTATATTAACCCTTAGGCCTTAGGTTGGTTTTTCGTCATGTAAAGAATTTTATTTAGGATTTCGAAAACTAATTCGATATTGGACTGAACTGAACATTTTGTCTAAGAAAAAACTTTTTTTGTAATTTTATTATTTATTATGATGATATGACAGATAATTGTACCGATGAGGAAAATAAGAATCCCCACCGGATAAAACATATTCAAAAAAAAGTGAAACCTTGTATCTTTTTTTTTTTTTTAAAAAAAAAAAAAGTACCATTTTCAGATTAAGATTAGTTAATCTAGTGTTTGACTATTTAATTGTCGTACAAAAAAACTTTTTGAATTCCCGGTAGAAAGAGACTTCGCTAAGGAAAAAGCTTTCAACGCTGCCCGATATACCTTCTTTTTCCAAATGTTTTTACGAATACGTTTTTTTGATATAGAAGTACTTTTTTTTGGAACTGCCATTAAAAATTTGAAAAAAAGTTATTCATTTCTCTAGTTGAATGTGAAAGACATCTATTGGTCAAACAATTCCATTTTTTCTTTTTTTTATATCTCTGTCTATTTTCGTCGTGCTATATTTATACATGTAACAAAATACACCGAAAAGTTCAAAAAAAACCAATCCTTACCTAACAAATTCCAAATTACTGAAATTACTTTCGTTTTTTATTAGTTGGTCAAACTCAAAAGAAAAGAACGAGTACACATTTTTTGGATTTAAAAATTTGAATTAAACTAGTAGTTAATCAAAGAATACATGATTTTCTAAAAGTTATCTTAGTAATTTCGTCTTTTCTTTTAATTCTATTTCTTCTCCCTGGTATTGAAAGAAAAGTGTGGGATATTCTAGCGTTTTCTACAAAGAAAAAAAATATCTTTTATTCGAATGGAGTATAATCAGTTCTATCATGAATTAGTTAATGATTATGAATAAACGAACTAATAAAAAAAACGAGTTCTTTTTTTTATTGCGCCCGTTTTGGTATGGACCATCCTATTATTTCTATCAAAATAAAGTAATGTATTAACTACTCGATTTTGGTGTAGTTATTTGCTCTATGCATATAAATTATCGTAATACGTAATAATAATTGAATTTTTTTCTTCATTTTCATAAAAATTTTACTTAATATTCAATATTAATAAAACTTAATATTCAATATTAATAAAATGAATTATTGTCTTATTTCATTTTAAATATAAATAGTAACTTGATCATATTCATATCATTTGACCAATTCTAACTTCTTGATTTGAATATTTGAAATATTGGTTAAAGAAGAAAGATTCAGAATAATTAGGAATAGAAAATTCTATTTAAGTATTCCATATCTTGATTTTTTATTGAACCTATAAAAAGATATAAGAGCCGGTGAATTATAAAGAATTAATTAAAAATAAAAAGGTTTTTTTATGGAATATACATATCAATATTCATGGATTATCCCCTTCATTCCACTTCCAGTTCCTATGTTAATAGGAGTGGGACTTCTACTTTTTCCAACGGCAACAAAAAATCTTCGCCGTATGTGGGCTTTTCCTAGTATTTTCTTGTTAAGTATAGTTATGATACTTTCGGTCTATCTATCTATTCAGCAAATAAATAGAAGTTTTATCTATCAATATGTATGGTCTTGGACCATTAATAATGATTTTTCTTTAGAGTTCGGTCACTTAATAGATCCACTTACTTCTATTATGTTAATATTAATTACTACTGTCGGAATTTTGGTTCTTTTTTATAGTGACAATTATATGTCTCATGATCAAGGATATTTGAGATTTTTTGCTTATATGAGTTTTTTCAATACTTCCATGTTGGGATTAGTTACTAGTTCGAATTTGATACAAATTTATATTTTTTGGGAATTAGTTGGAATGTGTTCTTATCTATTAATAGGTTTTTGGTTCACACGACCTAGTGCGGCGACTGCTTGTCAAAAAGCGTTTGTAACGAATCGTGTAGGCGATTTTGGTTTATTATTAGGAATTTTAGGTCTTTATTGGATAACCGGTAGTTTTGAATTTCGGGATTTGTTCCAAATATTGAATAACTTGATTTATAATAATGAGGTTCCTTTTTTATTTCTTACTTTGTGTGCCTTTCTTTTATTTGCAGGTGCAGTTGCGAAATCGGCACAATTCCCCCTTCATGTATGGTTACCTGATGCCATGGAAGGCCCTACTCCCATTTCGGCTCTTATACATGCCGCTACTATGGTAGCAGCGGGCATTTTTCTTGTAGCTCGACTTCTTCCTCTTTTTATAATCATACCTTACATAATGAATTTCATATCTTTAATAGGTATAATAACAGTATTATTAGGAGCTACTTTAGCTCTTGCTCAAAAAGATATTAAAAGAGGTTTAGCTTATTCTACAATGTCTCAATTGGGTTATATGATGTTAGCTCTAGGTATGGGGTCTTATCGAGCCGCTTTATTTCATTTGATTACTCATGCTTATTCAAAAGCATTGTTGTTTTTAGGATCCGGATCAATTATTCATTCAATGGAAGCTATTGTTGGATATTCTCCAGATAAAAGTCAGAATATGGTTCTTATGGGAGGTTTAAAAAAGCATGTACCAATTACAAAAACTGCTTTTTTAGTAGGTACACTTTCTCTTTGTGGTATTCCCCCCCTTGCTTGTTTTTGGTCCAAAGATGAAATTCTTAATGATAGTTGGTTGTATTCACCTATTTTCGCAATAATAGCTTGTTCCACAGCAGGATTAACCGCATTTTATATGTTTCGAATCTATTTACTTACTTTTGAGGGACATTTCAATGTTCATTTTCAAAATTACAATGGTCAAAAAAGTAGTTCCTGCTATTCAATATCTCTATGGGGAAAAGAAGTGCCAAAAACGATTAAAAATCATTTTTGTTTATTAAGTTTATTGACAATGAATAATAATGAAAGGGCTTCTTTTTTTTCGAATAAGACATATCAAATTGATGGTAATGGAAAAAACAGGATACGCCCTTTTATTACTATTACTAATTTTGTCACTAAAAATACTTTCTCTTATCCTCATGAATCGGACAATACCATGTTATTTTCTATGGTTATATTAGTGCTATTTACTTTGTTTGTTGGGGTCGTAGGAATTCCCTTTGCTTTTAATCAAGAAGAAATTCATTTGGATATATTATCTAAATTGTTAAATCCGTCTATAAACCTTTTACATCCGAATTCAAATAATTCGGTGGATTGGTATGAATTTGTGACAAATGCAAGTTTTTCTGTCAGTATAGCTTTTTTCGGAATATTTATAGCGTCTTTTTTATATAAGCCTATTTATTCATCTTTACAAAATTTGAACTTACTAAATTCGTTTTCTAAAAGAGGTCCTAATAGAATTTTAGGGGACAGAATAAGAAATGGGATATATGATTGGTCATATAATCGTGGTTACATAGATGCTTTTTATACAATATCCTTAACTCAGGGTATAAGAGGACTAGCTGAACTAATTCATTTTTTGGATAGACGAGTAATTGATGGAATTACGAATGGTTTCGGTCTTACAAGTTTCTTTTTCGGAGAAGGTATCAAATATGTAGGGGGCGGTCGCATCTCTTCTTATCTCTTATTGTATTTATTGTTTGTATTAATTTTTTTATTAATTTATTCCTTTTTGTTTTTTTTTTTTAATTTGAATTTTTTATAAGTTCTATTTTTTTTTTCAACAAAAAAAAAATGAAATTCTTATTCGATTTAATAGTCTTATTCTATTTAATAGTTGGAATAATTAATTTATTATTTCATTTTTTTTGTTTTTCAAACCATAAAAAAAATGGATCTTCTTTCAATTTAAATATTTCGAACTTCGAATTCTCTTTATTTTTATTCCTATCCATATAAGAAGTTTTATAAACTTGGCTATCTTTATAGAATGTCTCTTGAAAGTTGAATTCATCCCTTGTTTTTTCCTTTTCATTCACTCGGATCTCTTCCCTTTCATCGATTTTGTCCGGATCCTCCTTTTCTTCCGAAAAAAGAGAAGGATCTTCTTCGGTGGATCCCTCTTGTTCCTGTTTAGTCCCCTTCGTTTCGAAAGTTGTTTCTATTTCTACATCTGTTTCTTCCTCGCCTTCCCCCCTTTCTTCCGTTTCTGAGGTTTCTTTGAATTTTTTAGTAACAATGGGTGACGGTATTCTGCCTAAATAGT